TGTGGTTTACGGTAAGACTTTCTGAGGATAAGAAGGTGAAGGGGGTCTTAGCTGGGTGGGTTGTTGTGTTGGAAATTTTTACTAATACTAAGATTTAGGTCAAAATTTTAGGGACTACTAGAATGGAAAAAAAGCTCTATAGGGATTAAATGTATTGCTTTGTTTTTCTTTTCTTTCTTTAATGTTTTTGGGGTTTGTCATTAAAGTTATTTGGGTGGAAGGGGGAAGGGGGGTTTGTTGACAGATTTTTCAGTATTAGTAAATTTATATGTCCCGTGAGCATGGATAAATAGTCTTCCGAGCTTTGTTTATGAGGATAAATGATACTTAATTAAGAGGTTCCACAGGACTGTGGGCTGACCTTCATGCCTTGACGGCTATGTTGAGGAAGGCATCCGAAAATTAAAAAATACCAAATGTATGACACCACAGTTATGTTGGTCATGGGCTGATTAGACCCGTTACCATCGAGATGTCTTATTTAAGGGGAACGTATGGACGATAAAGCATTCTTATGGCCCTGAAGTAAGAACCAGATGTCTGATAAAGTTTCAGTATAGCTACCCCCAAGTTTTATGGGCCCGGAGCGAGAAGAGGGGGACTAGTGGGCGGGTTGTTGGTTTCACGGAGGATGGTAGAAATTGAGACCAATTGTGGTAGGGGATAGTCATATGGAAGAGAAAGGTTTATGACTTTATGGTGTATGTCTAATAACACAGATATGTCCTTAAAGCATTATATTAATGTATTAAAGAATATTCATGTGGTTATGATATTTGAGTTGAGATTGAATGTTATGTCCTAATACATTGATTTGAATTACATGCTTATATGCTAGGGGAAAAGAATTTAATGTACGATATACATTTAATGTTCTAATGTCCTTATTTATTTTTATGTACAGTCAAGAAGTAGTTTAGTTAGAATATCAGCTTTGGGTGTTGATGGCGGGGATGTGAGTTCCTTCTTCTTGACGTGTGTCTCGAGAAGATTAGTTCTTCATTTTTGGTTTACAAGACCAAGGTAATTTTTATACTATCGAGACATAGACTTCATTTAAGTATTTTGTCTTCAATGATTCCAGAAATTGGTATTAGGATGAGGATAATTGAGAAGTAGCTAATGGATGCTAGTTGGCCAATAATGATAAATGGGTGTTCTACTGGCTGTCCTCCAATTCATGTTAGAATGAGAAGGTTGGCTACTAGAATTCAGTATAGGATTTGGGTGATTGGGCGGAATGTAAGGCTGCGTTGTTTTGAGGTATGTAGTAGAGGTATAAAGGCTAGGATTAAAATTGATAGGACTAGGGCTACTACTCCTCCCAGTTTGTTGGGGATGGAGCGTAGAATAGCGTAAGCAAAGAGGAAGTATCATTCTGGTTTAATATGTGGTGGGGTGTTGAGGGGGTTGGCTGGTGTGTAATTATCCGGGTCTCCTAATAGGTCTGGGAAAAATAGAACTAGTGCTATTAAAAATAGGAGAAGTAAGAATACTCCTAGTAGGTCCTTGATTGTGTAGTATGGGTGGAATGGGATTTTATCTGCATTGGAGTCTAGCCCTGTGGGGTTGTTTGATCCTGTTTCGTGAAGGAAGAGGAGATGTACGATTGCAAGTGCGGCGATGATAAATGGGAGGATGAAGTGGAATGCGAAGAAGCGTGTTAGGGTTGCCTTGTCTACAGAGAAACCACCTCAGATTCATTCGACTAGGGTAGAGCCAATGTAAGGGATAGCTGATAATAGGTTTGTAATTACTGTTGCTCCTCAGAAGGATATTTGTCCTCATGGAAGCACATAACCTATGAATGCGGTTGCTATAACTGCGAATAGCAGAATGATTCCAATATTTCATGTTTCTAGAAAGGTGTAGGATCCGTAATACATTCCTCGTCCTACGTGAAGGAATAGGCAGATAAAAAATATCGAAGCTCCGTTGGCATGTAGGTATCGAATTAATCAGCCATAATTCACATCTCGGCAGATGTGGGTAACTGATGAGAATGCTGTTGCGGTGTCGGATGTATAGTGTATTGCTAAGAACAGGCCTGTAATGATTTGAATTATAAGGCATACTCCTAGGAGAGAGCCAAAATTCCATCATGATGAGATATTGGATGGGGCGGGGAGGTCAATGAAGGAGTGGTTAATAATTTTGAATAGAGGGTGGGATTTTCGAATGTTTGTCATTAGGCGTTTCTATAGTTGAATTACAACGATGATTTTTCATGTCATTAGTCGCAGTTAAATGCTGTGTAGAAATAATGACAAATTATATGTTTATTTTAAGTTTACTATTTTTGACTGGTTGTTTAGGGTTGGCATTGAAGCCTTCTCCTATTTACGGGGGGTTCGGTTTGATTGTTAGTGGGTGTGTTGGATGTCTAATAGTTTTGGGCTTTGGGGGCTCATTTTTGGGTTTAATAGTATTTTTAGTTTATTTGGGTGGGATAATAGTTGTATTTGGATATACAACGGCTATAGCTACTGAGGAGTATCCGGAAACTTGGGGGTCTAATTGATTTATCTTTGGTTTTTTTATTTTAGGTCTTTTTATGGAGTTGATAGTATTTTATTTGCTTAATTTAAATGATAAGGTAGAGTTGATTGATTTTAATGGTCTGGGTGATTGGCTGATGTATGAGATTGATGATGTTGGGGTGATATTAGAGGGTGGGGTTGGAGTTGCGGCTATGTATAGTTGTGTTACTTGGATGATGGTGGTGGCTGGGTGGGCGTTGTTTGCAGGAATCTTTATTATTATTGAAATCACTCGGGATTAAGAATATGGAAGATAAGAATTAGGGAGATTGTAATAAGAAAAGATAGGAAATACAGTTTAATCAATCCTTTTTGGTTGGCTATTATTTTGGATAGGTGAGTTTGGGTGATTGAAGTTGATTTTGGGATTGTTTTTTCGAGTCAGATTAGGTCTAAAAGGTTTAGGGACACTTTGTAGCTAGAATTTAGAGTTTTTTGGGGAATTATTCGGTGTATAATTGAGGGAAAGTAACCTAGTGAGGTTGAGAATGATGAAGGTTTAGTGTTTTTATTTATTGATAGGTTTAGGGTTAGATTATTAAGTTCTAGGGCAATAGCAAATCCTAGGATTGTAATTAATAGGGCTGTAGTTTTTAGGTATCAAGGTATTGTAAGAACTTGAATATTGGTTGGAGGAATATTTTGTGAGATAAGGAAGCCTGCTAAAATGCTTCCTAATGCTAAGCGCTTGATTGGGTTAATGAGATTAGGATGGTCTTCGCTTATGGCAATTAGTGGGGAGTAACGTGGTTTTGTTATTGTGACAAAGTAAATGATTCGTATACTATAGATGGCAGTTATGGATGTAGCGATTAATGTGATTATTAGGGCTCAGGCGTTGGTGTTACACGTGTTAATAGCTTCAATGATGAGGTCTTTTGAGTAGAATCCTGTGAGGAAAGGTATTCCAGTTAGGGCTAGGCTTCCAATGATGAGGCAGGATGATGTAAATGGTATTGTTTTCATTATACTGCCTATTTTACGGATATCTTGCTCGTCGTTAAGGTTATGAATAATTGATCCAGAGCATATGAATAGTATGGCTTTAAAGAATGCGTGGGTACAAATATGGAGAAAGGCTAAATACGGTTGGTTAATTCCTAGTGTGACTATTATCAGACCTAGTTGGCTGGATGTGGAAAAGGCTACAATTTTTTTGATATCATTTTGGGTGAGGGCGCAGATTGCTGTGAATAGTGTTGTGATAGCTCCGAGGCATAGTATGGCTGTTATGATAATACTATTGTTAGAAGTTAGTGGGTGGAATCGGATTATTAGGAAAATACCTGCGACAACTATAGTGCTAGAATGTAGTAGAGCAGACACAGGGGTTGGGCCTTCTATAGCTGAGGGTAGTCAGGGGTGTAGCCCAAATTGGGCGGATTTGCCTGTGGCTGCGACTAAGAGTCCTGTAAGGGGTACTAGGTTGTTGGTATTGGTTAAAAAGATTTGTTGAAGTTCCCAAGAGTTTATGTTTAGGCAGAATCAAGTTATAGCTAGGATAAAACCTACATCTCCTACTCGGTTGTATAGGATGGCTTGGAGAGCTGCTGTGTTGGCGTCTGCACGGCCATACCATCATCCGATTAGAAGAAAAGATATGATTCCTACGCCTTCTCATCCAATGAAGAGCTGGAATAGGTTATTAGCTGAGGTTAGGATTAGTATAGTAATTAGAAATATTATTAGGTATTTAATAAATCGGTTGATGTAGGGGTCGGAGTGTATATATCATGAAGAGAATTGTATAATTGATCAGGTTACGAATAGGGCTACTGATAGAAATAGGATTGAGAAGTAATCAATTTTGAAGCTTATAGTGAGCTTGATAGAGTTAATGGTTAGTCAATGTCAATTAGTAATTATGTATTCTGTATTATGATGAAAGAATAGTAGTAAGGGTAAAAGGCTAATAAAGAATGAGAATTTAATTGATGAGGTGGCGTATGATGGAAAGTCGATAAGTTTTGTCAAGTTAGTTATGGATATAATGATTGGTGTTGTTAGTAAGATTAGGATTATGAGAATTGAGGATGTTATTATATTAATTACTTTTATTTGGAGTTGCACCAAGGTTTTTGGTTCCTAAGACCAATGGATTACTTCTATCCTATAAAAGTAAGAAAGCCATATGTTTAGGTATGGGTGCATGAATTAGCAGTTCTTGCATACTTTCTTGGTAAATAAGGAATTTAGTTTCCTGTTGTTAGATTCACAGTCTAATGTTTTTTGTAAACTATATTTACATATTGTTAGGCCTGTAATGAATTTAGGGTTAGCTGTTAATAGTATTAGGGGAATTATGTGAAGAGCTATAAGTGTTAATTCTCGTGTGTGAGAGGGTTGAAGATTATTTATGTGGCTGGTTAGTTTTCCTCGTTGGGTTGTGATAATTATATATATTGAGTACATTCCTGTGATGACGATGTTTGTTGCTATGAGAATGATGGAGGGATTTGATCAAGAGAATGTTGCTATAACAATAAATAGTTCGCCTATAAGGTTAATTAGGGGTGGGAGGGCTAGATTGGCCAGGCTTGCTAATAGTCATCATGTTGCTATTAATGGGAAAATTGTTTGTAGGCCTCGAGCTATAATTATAGTTCGACTGTGGATTCGTTCATAGTTAGTATTAGCTAGGCAGAATAGGAGTGATGAAGTTAGACCGTGTGCGATTATTAATATTGTTGCTCCTATGAAACTTCATGGGGTTTGAATTATGATGGCTGTGATGACTAGGGCTATATGGCTTACTGATGAGTATGCGATTAATGATTTGAGGTCTGTTTGACGCAGGCAAATTGAGCTAGTTATAATTATGCCTCATAAGGAGAGCATAATGAACGGATAGGCTAGAGACTTTGTTAAGGGTTCCAAGATGAGGGAGATTCGCATTATCCCATACCCTCCTAGTTTCAGGAGAATCGCCGCTAGGATTATAGAGCCTGCAATTGGAGCTTCTACGTGGGCTTTTGGTAGTCATAGATGTACTCCATATAATGGTATTTTGATTATAAATGCTATTATGCATGCTAGTCATAGGATGTTGTTGGCTCATGTCGGAGGGATAGAGTGTGCTGTGAGGGAAAGGATCAGGAAATTTAGAGTTCCTATTGAGTTCTGGATTGAAATTAGGGCAATTAAGAGTGGGATGGAGCCGATTAATGTATAGAATAGAAAGTAAATGCCTGCGTTTAGGCGTTCTGTTTGGTTGCCCCATCGGGTGATGATAATTAGTGTTGGAATTAGGGTGGCTTCAAATAAGATATAGAATAGAATAAGTTCTGTTGCGGAAAATGTTATGACAAGTAAGATTTGAAGGCTGATGAGCATTGAGATATAAAGTTTTTGGTGCAGGAGGTTTTCTTTTTTTATATGATTTTGGCTGGCGAGTAATATTAATGGGAGTAATCAGGTTGTTAAGATGATTAGTGGGGTGGATAGTGGATCGGAAAAAAATATAGTTGAGAAATTTAAGTAGTTTTCGTCATTTTGTCATAATAGCGATAAGCTTACTAGACTTACTAGAAAGCTGTATGCGGTGACATTGGTTCATATTTTTTTATTGCTCGACAGTCATGTCAGTGGGAGGAGTGCGAGTGATGGAAAAATAATTTTTAACATTGCAGAAGATTAAGGTTTTGTACATAATCTGTTCCATAAGTATTTGAGATTTTTACTAGCAGGGCTAGGCCTACTGCTGCTTCGCAAGCTGCGAAGACCAGGATAGTGATAGGGATGGTTATGGAAATTATGGAGTTAAGGTTTAATGTGGATGTTGAGGTTATGATAAATAGAGATAGTATTATTCCTTCTAGGCAAAGTAAAGTAGATATTAAGTGGGAACGAAATATAAAAGTGCCTAGTAGTGATAGTATGAAGGCTAAGGTTAGGTTTAGAAAGGCAGATGTCATTTGTTGGTAATTATGACTATTATCATAATCTAATGAGTCGAAATCATTAATTTTATTTAAACTAATTACCAATTATTCTGTTCATTCTAGTCCTTTTTGTGTCCATTCGTAGCTTAGACCAAGGGATAAGATAGTGACTAGGATAAAAGCGGTTGTTGTTATCGTGGTAATGCTGGTTGTTTGAATTGCTCATGGAAGAGGGAGTAGAAGGGCAATTTCTAGGTCAAACAGTAGGAATGTGATTGCTACTAGGAAGAATTTTATTGAAAAGGGGAGGCGTGCAGAACTTGTTGGGTCAAATCCGCATTCGTATGGATTTGCTTTTTCAGAGTAGAGGTTGATTTGAGGTAGCCAAAATGCGATTAAAATAAGGATGAGGGATAAAGTAATATTAGTTATAATAATAATAAATAGGTTGATTACTCCTTTCTGAGTTTTTTCAGAATCTACTAATTGGAAGTCAGTTATATTGCTTATACTAAGGGAGTATGATCCTCATCAATAGATAGAGACGTATAGGAACAGTCAAACTACGTCTACGAAGTGTCAGTATCATGCTGCTGCTTCAAATCCAAAGTGATGTTTTGATGTGAAGTGGAATTTTAGTTGTCGTAATAGGCAGACGGTAAGGAAAGTTGAGCCAATAATTACATGTAGGCCGTGAAATCCTGTTGCTATGAAGAATGTTGAGCCGTAAATTCCGTCTGAAATAGAAAATGATGTTTCAAAGTATTCTGAGGCTTGTAAAACAGTAAAGTACAGTCCTAATAGGATAGTAATTAGTAGGGCTTGGTTTATGTGTTTTCGATTACCTTCTATGAGGCTGTGATGTGCTCATGTAATTGAGACTCCTGATGCTAGAAGGACTGATGTGTTTAGAAGGGGTACTTCTAGGGGATTTAGGGGGATAATCCCTGTTGGAGGCCAGCAGCCCCCTAGGTCATGGGTGGGAACTAAGCTGGAATGATAGAATGCTCAGAAGAATCCGGCAAAGAAGAACACTTCGGAGATGATAAATAGGACTATTCCGTAACGTAGGCCTTTTTGTACAATAGGAGTATGGTGGCCTTGGTATGTACCTTCACGAATGATGTCTCGTCATCATTGATACATAGTCAGAATATTTGCTAGTAGACCTAGTGAAAGGAGAGTTGTAGAGTTGTAATGGAATCATATTACTAAGCCAGATGTAAGTAAAAGTGCTGATAGTGCTCCTGTTAGTGGTCATGGACTTGGGTTTACTATATGGTAAGCGTGGGTTTGGTGGGTCATTATGTGTTATCATGTAGATATAGACTTACTAAAAGGGCAAATACATAGGCTTGAATTAAGGCTACAGCAAACTCTAGTATTGTGAGTAGAAGTAAAATAACGAATGTAATGGTAGCGGTTGGTGGGCTGATGTTTATGAGTACTAAAGTAGCCCCTCCAATTAGATGCATTAGTAGGTGGCCTGCTGTGATATTTGCTGTTAGTCGTACTGCTAGCGCTATTGGTTGAATGAAGAGGCTAATCGTTTCAATAATAATTAGTATTGGAATAAGTGAGATGGGTGTTCCTTGTGGTAGAAAATGGGCTAAAGAGTTTTTTAGTTTATGTCGAAATCCTAAAATTACGGCCCCTGCTCATAGGGGGATGGCTATGCTTAGGTTTATAGATAGTTGAGTAGTTGGAGTGAATGTGTGTGGAAGGAGGCCTAGAAGGTTAGTAGAGCCAATAAATATAATTAATGATACGATTATTAGTGCTCAGGTTCGTCCTTTTGGTGTGTGAATTAGTATCATCTGTTTGATAATGAGTTTAATCAGTCAGTGTTGAAATGAGTGGAGGCGGTTACTAATTAGGCGTTCTGATGATGGAAATAGAATTGATGGAAACATAATAATGGTTACGACAATTGGTAGGCCTATTACGGTTGGGGTGATGAAAGAGGCAAATAGATTTTCGTTCATTTTGATTCTCAAGGGTTGTTTGTTTTTTCTGTGACTACAGTTTTGGGTGAGGGGGTTGTAGGGAAGGTTTGAGAAGAAAGTTTCAATTGAAAAAGAATGAATAATGTAATTATTGAAGAGATAATTGTAATAAATCATGTAGATGTGTCTAGTTGTGGCATATCATTGTGGAGATGTGCGGTCTCTAACTTTAACTTAAAAGGTTAACGCTCTAAGCTTCACAATGAGTTTAAATTATAGAGGCTGATCAGTTTTCGAAATATTTTAAGGGGACTATTTCTAATACAATAGGCATGAAGCTGTGATTTGAGCCACAGATTTCGGAGCATTGTCCGTAGAATAGACCAGGTCGGTTTGATGTTACTGTCGCTTGATTTAGACGGCCTGGGATAGCGTCAGTTTTTAATCCTAGTGAAGGAACAGCTCATGAGTGTAAGACGTCTTCGGATGAAATTAATATGCGGATTGGGAGTTCTATGGGTAGGACTACTCGATTATCAACTTCTAACAGGCGGAGTTCACCTGGTTTTAGGTCATTGGTTGGGATTATATAGGAGTCAAAGCATAGGTCTTCGTAATCGGTGTACTCGTAGCTTCAGTATCATTGGTGTCCTATGGTTTTTACTGTTAAAACTGGGTTATTAATTTCGTCTATTATATATAAGATTCGTAGGGAGGGGAGGGCAATTAGGATAAGAATGACAGCTGGAAGAATCGTTCAGATTGTTTCTACTTCTTGAGCGTCTATTGTGCTTGTGTGAGTTAATTTTGTTGTTAATATTAGTGAAATAATATATAATACTAGCGAGCTAATGAGAAAGACAATTATTAGGGTATGGTCATGAAAATTAGTGAGTTCTTCCATAATAGGTGATGTGGCGTCTTGTAAGCCTAGTTGAAACGGGTATGCCATGTAAGATATATAGAGTTTAGTCTATAATTTAACCTTGACAAAGTTATGTAATTATTTTACTAATATCTCATTGAGAAAGACATAGTGGTTATGAAATTGGCTTGAAACCAGTTGTAGGGGGTTCGAATCCTTCCTTTCTTATTTAACTTTCACGAAGGAAGGCTCTTCGAATGTATGGTAGGGTGGAGGACATCCGTGAAGTCATTCTAGGTTTGTTGAAGAGTAGGAAACTGACAGGACTTCTCGTTTTGATGCGAAAGCTTCTCAGATTATGAAGATTATTACAAGAACAGCTGTGAGTGAGATGAATGAGCCTATAGATGAGACTGTATTTCATGTAGTATAAGCATCTGGGTAGTCGGAGTAACGGCGAGGTATTCCTGATAAACCTAAGAAATGTTGAGGGAAAAATGTTAGGTTGACGCCTACGAATATAATAGCGAAGTGAGCTTTTGCTCATGTGTCGTCTAAGGTATATCCTGAAAATAGTGGGAATCAGTGAACAAAGCCAGCTATGATAGCGAATACTGCTCCTATGGATAATACATAGTGGAAATGGGCTACAACATAGTATGTGTCATGAAGGACAATATCAAGTGATGAGTTGGATAGAACAATTCCAGTTAGACCTCCTACTGTGAATAAGAAAATGAACCCTAGGGCTCATAGTATAGCAGGGGACCATTTGATATTTCCTCCGTGTAGGGTAGCTAGTCAGCTAAATACTTTAACACCCGTAGGGATAGCGATAATTATAGTAGCAGATGTAAAGTAGGCTCGTGTATCTACGTCCAGGCCTACTGTGAACATATGATGTGCTCATACAATGAATCCTAGGAAGCCAATAGATATCATAGCTCAGACTATACCTATATACCCGAATGGTTCTTTTTTCCCAGAGTAGTAGGTAACTACGTGTGAGATAATTCCAAATCCTGGAAGAATAAGGATGTAGACCTCTGGGTGCCCGAAAAATCAGAATAAATGTTGGTAAAGGATTGGGTCTCCACCTCCGGCAGGGTCAAAGAAAGTAGTGTTAAGGTTTCGATCTGTTAGGAGTATAGTAATTCCTGCTGCTAACACTGGCAGTGAGAGGAGCAGTAGTACGGCGGTAATTAGTACTGATCATACGAATAGGGGTGTTTGATACTGGGTTATAGCAGGAGGTTTCATGTTGATAATGGTAGTAATGAAGTTAATAGCCCCTAAGATAGATGACACTCCAGCTAAGTGAAGGGAAAAAATAGTTAAATCTACTGATGCTCCGGCATGGGCTAGATTTCCGGCTAGGGGTGGATATACTGTTCATCCTGTTCCAGCACCGGCTTCTACTATGGATGATGCTAAAAGAAGAAGAAATGAGGGGGGGAGTAATCAGAAGCTTATGTTATTTATTCGTGGGAATGCCATGTCAGGTGCTCCAATTATTAGTGGTACGAGTCAGTTTCCGAAGCCTCCGATTATTATTGGCATTACTATAAAGAAGATTATTACAAACGCATGGGCTGTAACGATGACGTTGTAGATTTGGTCATCACCTAGTAGTGCACCGGGTTGCCCTAATTCGGCTCGAATTAGAATGCTTAAGGCTGTGCCTACTATTCCTGCTCAGGCCCCAAATAGTAGATAGAGGGTTCCGATATCTTTGTGATTAGTTGAAAATAGTCAACGGTTTACGAACATAGGTAAAATGGCTGAGTAAGCATTAGACTGTAAATCTAAATACAGGGGTTGAGTCCCCTTTTTACCATAAAGGCCTTAAGGTGATTATCATGTCGAATTGCAAATTCGAAGGTGTAGAGATCTCCTCTACTAAGGCTTCTCCCGCCCCTTTTCTGATAGGCGGGAGAAGTAGATTGAAGCCAGTAATTAGGGTATTTAGCTGTTAACTAAATTTTCGTAGGTTTGAATCCTTCCAATCTAGTTAAGGTCTTAGCTTAATTAAAGCAGTTGATTTGCATTCAGCGGATGTAGGATATAGTCTTACAGTCCTTATCAGAAGTTAAACTTGTTTGTTTTCTAAGGGCTTTGAAGGCTCTTGGACTGTATATCCTAAACTTCTATATTGTTAGTTGAGATGAGAGTGGTAGGGTTAGGGTACTTAGGATTGTTAGTGTTGGTAGGGTCGGGTTATGTTTTAGGTTTGGGTGGTGGGAGATTATTTTGGAGTTATTATTGGTTGGAAATATGGTGAGAGATATGGAGTAGATGAGTCGTGTATAGAAGAACAGGTTTAATAGGGCTATTATGGCTATTAAAGTTGCTATAATTGAGCAGTTACTTTTTAGGAGTTCTGAGATAATTGCTCATTTTGGTAGGAATCCTGTAAGTGGTGGGAGTCCTCCTAGGGATAAAAGGATGATAGATGTTATGGCTAGGATTATTGGGGTTTTGTTTCATGTAAGGGAGAGTGAATTGATTGTTGTGGCTGAATTTATTATAAGTGAAATGAGTATTGGAATAGTGAGTAGGATATAGATTGTTAAGTTTAGGAGCATTAAATTAGGGTTGTATGGGAGAATTGCTAATATTCATCCTATATGGGCAATTGATGAGTATGCTATAATTTTTCGTGTTTGTGTTTGGTTTAGTCCTCCTCAGGCACCGATGAAGATAGAGGAGATTGCGATGATGGTTGTAGTAGTTGGGTCTAGGAGTTGGTAAATTTGGAATAAAATTGATAGTGGGGCAATTTTTTGTCATGTTAATAAGATTAGGCCAATGTGCATGGGAACTCCTTGGGTGACTTCTGGCAGTCAATAGTGGAATGGAGCTAATCCAAGTTTTATAGATAATGAAATGAGTATTATGTTGAGTAGTATGTTGTTGGTTTGTTGTTGAAAGGTTCATATTCCTAGTTGTTTGTAGTTTAGGACAATGGTTAGAAGTATGATCATTGAGGCTGTTGCTTGTGTAAGGAAATATTTTGTTGCTGCTTCAGTTGATCGTGGGTTTTTTTTGTTGGTTAATAGGGGGATAATAGCTAGGAGACTTATTTCTAATCCTACTCATATTAAGAGTAAGTTGGAGCTAGATATTGTGATTACAGGCCCTATGAGGATAGTGAAGTAGATGATAATTAGGGTGATTGGATTTATTAGTACGGGAAGGGTTTAGACCAACATTTTCGGGGTATGGGCCCGATAGCTTAGTTAGCTGACCTTACTATATAGGACAGGGTGTGTAGGTAGCACGGAGAATTTTGAATTCTTAGGTGTAGGTTCAATTCCTATTGTCCTAGAAATAAGAGGATTTGAACCTCTATAATTTACTCTATCAAAGTAACTCTTTTATCAGACATATTTCTATGTATAAGGTGGAATTCCTGCTAGAAAAATTGGTATGGAAATGTATCATATGCAGAACGCTAGTGTTAGTGGGAGAAAATTTTTTCATAATAGGTGTATTAGTTGGTCGTATCGAAAGCGAGGGTAGGATGCTCGAATTCATAGGAAAGTTGTTGAAAGAAGTAGGGTTTCTGCTATGAAATTAATTGAGTATAATTCAGGGTAGTTGATATAATATAGAGGTCCTAGAAATACAATTGATGTTAGGGCGTTTATTAAAATGATATTAGTATATTCGGCTATGAAAAATAGGGCAAATGGTCCTGCGGCGTATTCAACGTTGAAGCCTGAAACTAATTCTGATTCTCCTTCTGTTAGGTCAAAGGGGGCTCGGTTTGTTTCTGCTAGGGTTGAAATGTATCATATTATGGCTATTGGTCAGGCGGGAATTAGAAGTCAGATATGTTCTTGTGTGGTAATTAGTATTTGCAGGGAGAAAGAGCCGCTTATTAGAAGTACTGATAAGAGGATAATAGCTATTGTGACTTCATAAGAAATGGTTTGGGCGACGGCTCGTAAGGCCCCAAATAAGGAGTATTTTGAATTTGATGCTCATCCTGATCATAGGATAGAGTAGACTGAAAGGCTTGAGGTGGCTAGAATAAATAATATACCTAAGTTAAGGTTGATGAGGGGGTGAGGTATTGGTAGGGGAATTCACAGGCTTAGCGCTAGTGTGAGGGATAGGGTAGGTGCGATAATGAATAGTGATATTGAGGTAGTCAGAGGGCGTATGGGTTCTTTTATAAATAGTTTTATGGCATCTGCAAATGGCTGTAGGATGCCATATGGTCCTACGATGTTAGGGCCTTTGCGTAATTGTATGTAACCTAGGATTTTTCGTTCTACTAAGGTGAGAAAAGCCATAGCGATTAAAATTGGGATTAGGAGTGTAAGGATGTTAATAAAGTACATTATTAGGGAGAGGATTTGAACCTCTGGGAACAAGGTTTTAAGTCTTACGCAATTACCTGGCTCTGCCACCCTAATAACCTGGTCTAGGTTTAAATTTATTGTACATATATATTTTATTGAGATTTTGTTCATAAATTGGTTGGGAGCGCTTATGTGAAGGTGGCTCCATTTCTCTTGTCCTTTCGTACTGGGAGAAATTGTTAATAGATAGAAACCGACCTGGATTGCTCCGGTCTGAACTCAGATCACGTAGGACTTTAATCGTTGAACAAACGAACCATTAATAGCTTCTGCACCATTGGGATGTCCTGATCCAACATCGAGGTCGTAAACCCTAATTGTCGATATGAACTCTTGAATAGGATTGCGCTGTTATCCCTAGGGTAACTTGGTCCGTTGATCAATAATTGGGTCAATGAGATACTGAAGTTACTTTGACTTGTGGGTCTAAGCTAAAATCATTCGGAGGATTTTTTATTCTCCGAGGTCACCCCAACCGAAATTTTTTAGTTTATATTTGTTTTGTTTTGAGCCATTAGGTTGTTTTTATATAAATTAAACTAGTAAATTAAAGCTCCATAGGGTCTTCTCGTCTTATTGTAATATTCCAGCCTCTTCACTGGAAGGTCAATTTCACTGATAAAAAGTAAGAGACAGTTGGACCCTCGTTTAGCCATTCATTCTAGTCCCTAATTAAGGAACAAGTGATTATGCTACCTTTGCACGGTCAGGATACCGCGGCCGTTAAACTTTAGTCACTGGGCAGGCAATGCCTCTAATACTTGTTATGCTAGAGGTGATGTTTTTGGTAAACAGGCGGGGTTCGTGTTTGCCGAGTTCCTTTTACTTTTTTTAATCTTTCCTTAGAGCACACCTGTGTTGGGCTAACGAGTGAATGTTAGGTAGTTTTATTGTTGGGTTAGTACCTATAGTTCGATAACTGACAATGGTTATCCGGGTTGTCATACACTTGTGCTAGGAGAATTAGTTCTTGTTACTCATATTAACAGTATTTCATCTATGGGTTTATAGATTAACCCAATTTATAATATAGGAATTTATTAAGGCTTGTGGAATTAGTGAGTGGGGTATGTATGAATGTTGAGCTTGAACGCTTTCTTTATTGGTGGCTGCTTTTAAGCCTACAATGGTTGAATTAGTTGTTGGGTGTTTATTCACTATTTAAGGTTTTTTCCTTTCCTAAAGAGCTGTCCCTCTTTTGGCTATAATTTAAGTTTACATTTTGTTTTTTTTTGTTCTTATGGTAAACTTAAAGTTGAACTGAAATTCTTTTTTTGGGTAACCAGCTATCACCAAGCTCGTTAGGCTTTTCACCTCTACCTAAAAATCTTCCCACTATTTTGCTACATAGACGGGTTGATTCATGAAATTGTTTTTAGGTAGCTCGTTTGGTTTCGGGGTTCTTAGCTTAAATTCTTTTTGTTAAGTTTTTTCTAGTTAACTCATTATGCAAAAGGTACAAGGTTTAATCTTTGCTTGTTGGTACTTTAAATCATTCTTTCATCATTCCCTTGCGGTACTTTCTCTATAGCTCCTGGTAGGTAAATTTCTTTCTCCAATACTTTTTGATTTGAATGTTTTAATTTATATAGTAGTTTAGTTATATTGATTGGTTTTAGGGCTAGAATTTGTTCAAAGTGTTCATTTTTATGAATTCTTCTGGGTGTAGGCCAGATGCTTTGTTATTAAGCTACACTATGGTTATTCCAAGCACACTTTCCAGTATGCTTACCTTGTTACGACTTGTCTCCTCTCATAAATTTGTTAGTAAAATTATATATATATGTCTGTTAATTTAATTTGAGGAGGGTGACGGGCGGTGTGTGCGTACTTCATTGCTCTATTCAATTAAGCTCTCTACTCTTAATTTACTACTAAATCCTCCTTTGTCCTTTAGTTTCATAAAGGGTTTCGTAATGTTCTTTGAAAAGAAAATGTAGCCCATTTCTTTCCACTTCATTGGCTACACCTTGACCTAACGTTTTTATGTTTGTTCTTGTGCTTACTTTAGTGCCTTTTTAGGGTTTGCTGAAGATGGCGGTATATAGGCTGAATTAGCAAGAAGTGGTAAGGTAAAGCGGGGTTTATCGATTATAGAACAGGCTCCTCTAGATGGATATAAAGTACCGCCAAGTCCTTTGAGTTTTAAGCTGTGGCTAGTAGTTCTCTGGCAAATATTTTTGTAGATAGGATTATTAAGGTTTAGGGCTAAGCATAGTGGGGTATCTAATCCCAGTTTGGATCTTAGCTATCGTGTGTTATACAAATAATTAGAATTACTTTCGTTATTGGGCTTAAGTCCTAACAATGAATTTTCACATATAAGTTGGATTTTAATTCTATTATGTAATTTATAGTTGACACGTTTTACGCCGAAAATAATTAGTTTGGGTTAATCGTATGACCGCGGTGGCTGGCACGAAATTTACCAACCCTGAGAGGTATAGCTTAGTCAAACTTTCGTTCATTGCTTAATATTTATCACTGCTGAGTCCCGTGGGGGTGTGGCTAGGCAAGGTGTCTTAAGCTATATCATGTGCTTGATACCCTCTCCTTAAGGTTTAAATAAATGTTTAAGGGATTTTACACCGGTTTATGGATGTTCGCATGTGTAATCTTACCTCCAATTAATTATAAGGCCAGGACCAAACCTTTGTGTTTATGGGATTTTGATAATCCATCTAAGCATTTTCAGTGCTTTGCTTTATTATAAGCTACATTAAC